CTAGTGAATGAATATAGGCTCAAAATAAATGGGTTTATTTATATTGCATAAATATCAATCAATGCAATGAATTGTTTCAAGGCCGGGCCTAATTACCCTTTTCGAGAACTTCTTGATCCCCTCTTTCCATATTTTATTTATCGTTTGTGTTTGTTAATTTCCTGGTTTAGTGTGATAGGCATATCACATCTTATCTTAACAATGAATGAAAGTGGGAGAAATTTAATGAAGTTCAATCCTTTTTCTGGCAGACAACTCACTCCTAGAAATATATACCTTCATATTTTTTCTATTAAATATATTATATATTTAATATTATCCTTATATTGACAATTTCAACAAACTGTTCATACTATGAGCATAGTATGATGGCGTTCGGGCAAGCATGCCCCCATCGTCTAGTGGTTCAGGACATCTCTCTTTCAAGGAGGCAGCGGGGATTCGACTTCCCCTGGGGGTAGGGTACTACGAAAGGAAGTTGATCATGGATTATCAATAGATTGAGAATTGATTTGTCCGGGGTCGATGCCCGAGCGGTTAATGGGGACGGACTGTAAATTCGTTGGCAATATGCCTACGCTGGTTCAAATCCAGCTCGGCCCAAGGATTCGCTGAGCCAAGATCACATTATATAATCCTATAGCTAGCTATAGAAAGAATAAGAAAAAACTTTCAGATATACTCCTCTTTTTTGTTCTCATAAATTCTGATCTTTTAAATAATCTAGATTCATATCACGATCTGTAAGTCTAAAGAAAAGAGCAAAGAACTTAAAAGACTCTTTTTGTTCATTGAACGATGGATTCTCAATCGTTTTGGCAATAACAAAAGGATTAAATTAATCCCTAACACCTTATTTTCGGGGGATTGTAGTTCAACTGGTCAGAGCACCGCCCTGTCAAGGCGGAAGCTGCGGGTTCGAACCCCGTCAGTCCCGACATACCCTTTTCTATGAAAGGGGCGATGAAAGAGGGATAAGGAGCATAATTTTTAGATCATTAAAAAAACGGAGCATAATTTCGAACTTAACCCTGTCCTTCTTTCCATTTCCCCTCGATTCTTTGTTTGTATTTGTAACCAATGAAAGCGGAAACGCTGTTAGATGATATTTCATTAGATGCTTGTACCCGGAAGGCTATAATTTTTTTCGAAAAAGAATGAAAAAAAGGGCATTTTTATTTGATTAGAAAGATTCGGTATGGATAAAAGATCTTCTTATGTTATACTATTCAATTCTGGACGGTGAATCGATTTGCTAGCTCAGATATTGTTAGTCACGATATTGGGCCGAGTCAATATCATTATCATCGAGATGTAATTCATCCCATTGAATTTACAGGCGAAAGGTTTATCATCTCTATGGGATTAAATCCCGAGTTATTGTGAAGTAAAAAAAAACGAAGAGATTATGGAAGTAAATATTCTTGCATTTATTGCTACTGCACTGTTCATTCTAGTCCCTACTGCTTTTTTACTTATCATATATGTAAAAACAGTCAGTCAAAATAATTAAGTTGAATGAAACTTGACTTCGGAGTTCTTAGCAAAGATTCCCTTTTTTCTTTTTCGTCTTAAATGAAATGAGCGGACTAGAATCCGCAGTATTCTATGAGATCGGATAGTATGGTAGAAAGAAAAGAGTCATATATTTCTTTCTACCATACTATTTTTTTTTTAGTATTAGACAGTTAAAAAAGCGAACTCAATTTCGTAGTACCCTTAGAGTCCACTTCTTCCCCATACTACGAGTGAAAGGGAAAATGTAAAGACTACCATTAAAGCAGCCCAAGCTAGACTTACTATATCCATGTGACTTGTGTCCCCTATCTCTATGAATATGCAGGAATTATTCCATTATTGCTCACTAATAATAGTGGAATCAATGGTGCAGAGTCAAAAAAAAGGGGGGGTGTTCTGCACCAACACTGTTGATGAACTAATTCCCTAAACCCATTTATTCTTAATATGATTTCTAGTAGAATCGGGAAACATTAAGCCCAAGCAAAATAACAACAGGTAGTGACGTCCTTCCAAGTATCGAGGGGATGTTACTAATAGAACATGTAAGATAATAAAATATCCAGTGTTTCTTTTTTCGACCTTACTAAATAAAAGGCATAAAAATAGGGAATCAAGACGGATCGCTATCCATCACAATCACAGACCTCCATTCCCCATTTGATCTAATCCTTACCCTCTCCCGATTCTGTCTTTTAAACAATCGTAAACTAGTCTAGTCTTGACTAGGACTAAGGTTACTGAATAGAAAATAAAAAAAGTGCCAATCGAATTCAAGGCCTAGTTAGTAGACACTCCAGTGGAAGGGCTATCAAGACTTACCGATCACTCTAATCTTTTCTTTTGGTGAATCCTTGGCGCAAGTATTTACAGCCCTCTACAGAGAATCAAAGAAGTATCAAAAGCCGCCCTCCCCTGGAGAATAATTCGTTGAGTTATATCAGTAGAAGAGACTAAGGATTTTTTAGTCTTGTGTTGAGCA